CAATTAAAAAAATAAAAATGAATAACTTTAAAATTTTTAAATGGGAGTTCCTAAAAAACGTACTTCTATCTCAAAAAAATCTATTCGTAAAAATTTTTGGAAAAGAAAAAGCTATTTAGCATACTTGAAAGCTTTTTCAGTAGGTAAATCTCTTTTAACCGGAAATTCAAAAAGTTTTTTTATGCAACGAAAGAACTCGATCAAAAGTCCAAGAGTTTTTTAAAAAGCCGTTATGGTGAAATAGGTAGACACGCTGCTCTTAGGAAGCAGTGCTAGAGCATCTCGGTTCGAGTCCGAGTAGCGGCATCTCATCTTTTTAATAATTAAAAAAAAAGAAAATAGTAATATTTTTATAAATTTTAAAATACTTGATTTTCTGCTAAATTTTATTAAAGATCAAAATTTATTCAACAATTGGATTAATTTAAATTACTGTGCTATTTGTTAGTATCGAGTTTATCTTGATAGGCGTAAGTATTATTTCAGAAGCAGTAATAATTTACTTTATTACTGAAAATTACTGAAATTATAACGATTATAAAATAAATTTAATTTTATATTTTTCTTTATGTTTCTTTCCGTAAGGGCGAATGACGGGAATTGAACCCGCGCGTGATGAATTCACAATCCATTGCCTTAATCCACTTGGCTACATCCGCCCCTGAAAATTTAAAATTTAAACACTCATCTTTGATATAAAATTTTTAAGCAAAGTTAGATAAGTTTAAAATTAAAAAAAAAAATTAAGGATTAATCATAATGGATAAAATAAAATATGCAGTATTTACAGAAAAAAGTAATAGATTACAGAATAAAAATCAATATACTTTTAATGTCGAATCTAGATTAACTAAGACAGAAGTAAAGCACTGGATTGAGCTCTTCTTTGGTGTAAAGGTAATTGCGATGAATAGTCATAGGCTTCCGGGAAAGAGGAAAAGAGTAGGGCGTATTATAGAACATACAATGAATTGCAAACGTATGATTATTACACTTCAACCAGGAGTTTTTATTATACCTGTTAAAAGTTGTTTAAAATAAAATAACTTTTATAAAAAAAAAATTAAGAGCATGGTGATAAATTTATACAAACCTTCTAATCTGCGAACCCGAAATGAAATCATAAACAGTAAAGTAAAATTAAATCAACGAAATAATTTAACCTATGGGCAGCATCATTTTAATAAAGGACGTAATGCCAGGGGAATAATTACTGCAAGACATAGAGGGGGAGGTCATAAGCATCTCTACCGCAAAATTGACTTTAACCGAAATAAAAAAGATATATATGGTAAAATAATAACCAAAGAATATGATCCTAATAGAAATGCATTAATTTGCCTCATACATTATAGGGATGGTGAGAAAAGATATATTTTAAATGCTAAAGGGACTCAAATTGGAGATACTCTTATTTCTGGTACAAGAGTTCCTATAAAAATAGGAAATGCCCTACCTTTGAGTGCGGTTTGAACTATTGATTTACGTAATTGGAAGTAACCAATTAGGTTTACAATAAAGCCTATAAATTGATCACTGATCCAATTTAATTACCTTGACAGAAAACTGAAGAGTAATGGTAGCAAGTGATTGAGTTCATTAGTTCCTCATATAAAATTTTTGACGTTAAATATATACTAATATGGAGAAGACAAAATTGTTTTAAGCACCGTCAGAATCGGAAGCACCCCTCGTTTCAAAGAAAGGAAGGCTATTTATGTTTATTTCATTTGATGGTCAGAGGCAAATGGAAAGCTTAGCAGTAGTAATTCTAAAAAATTTCCAAGAGGAAAGTAAAGATGTCTCCTACGTTACAATACAAAAATATGTGGAAGTCGTAATTTAATAGAGTCATTCGGTCTGAATGCTGCATGAAAAACATAAGCCAGATGATGGAATGAAAATACCTAAGATGTAAAAAATAATAATAATCTACATCCAGAAAGCCGTATGCTTTGCAAGAAGCTTGTACAGTTTGGGAAGGGATTAAAAAAAAAAGAATCCACTTCAACCAATATGCCAGTAGGCACGTCCCTACATAATATAGAAATAACACTTGGAAAAGGTGGACAATTAGTTCGAGCCGCAGGGGCCCAAGCAAAACTGGTTGCAAAAGAGGGTAAATCCGCTACATTAAGATTACCTTCTGGAGAAGTTCGTTTGATATCTCAAAAATGTTCAGCAACAGTAGGACAGGTGAGTATAGAGGGATTAAATCATAAGAGTTTAGGGAAAGCCGGAGCGAAACGTTGGCTAGGTAAGCGCCCTGTAGTAAGAGGAGTCGCTATGAACCCTGTGGACCACCCCCATGGGGGTGGGACAGGAAAGGCTTCAATTGGTAGAAAAAACCCCGCAACCCCATGGGGTTATCCTGCACTTGGAAGACGAACTAGAAAAAAAAATAAATATAGTAAAAAATTTATTCTTAGTCGCCGTAAATAAAAGGGAGAGAGGCTATGAAACTATCATTAAAAAAAAAAGCTTTTGTAGCTATTCATTTATTGAGAAAAATTGAAAAACTTCATACAAAAAAAGAAAAAGAAATAATAAAAACTTGGTCCCGGGCATCTACCATTATACCCGAAATGGTCGGCCTTACTATTGCTATTCATAATGGAAAAGAACATTTACCTATCTTTATAACAGAAGATATGATGGGTCGTAAATTGGGAGAATTTGCACCTACGCGTAATTTACGAGAACGTGGTAAAGGGAAGAAAGGGAAGGGCGATAAACGATCTCGTCATTCGCAATAAAACTAGAATATATTATTTTAATATATTCTAGTTTTATTTTTGTTTTTATTCAATAGTAAAAAGTAAAATAAAAGGCGCATTTTATGCTAAATAAAAGAAAAGCAAGAGCATATGCTTTAGGTCGATATATTCCTACGTCTGCTCATAAAGCACGTCGAGTTATTGATAAAATTCAAGGACTTTCTTATTCAGAAATTCTTATGATACTAGACCTCATGCCTTACCGAGCGGCATATCTTATTTTAAAATTAATTATTTCTGCTGCAGCAAATGCTAGTTCCCTTATGGGTTCTCATAAAGATAATTTAATTATTAGTAAAATTGAAGTTAATGAAGGTACTACTGTGAAAAAATTTAAACCTAGAGCTCGGGCTCGAGGGCGTAGTTATCCAATAAAAAGACGTACTTGTTATATAAAGATTGTAGTGAAAGATATTTCATTCTAGGAGTATATATAAAAACAAGATTAAAAAAAAAAAATGATATATAACTATATTGATATTATTAGAGGAGGAGTATGGGACAAAAAGTAAATCCACTCGGTTTCAGACTGGGCACAACCCAAGCTCATTATTCTATTTGGTTTGTACACCCAAAAAGCTATTCTAAAGATCTAGAAGAAGATAAAAAAATACGAGATTATATTCAAAATTATTTCAAAAAAAAAAAAAAAAATATTAAAAATATTAAAAGCTTTTCTAGTTTCTCAGGAATTTCATGTATAGAAATTAAAAAAAGAATTGATTTCATCCATGTCATACTTTATCTAGGATTCCAAAAATTTTTAAACGAAAGCTCAATCAAAGAGTTAGATATTAATCTACAAAAAGAATTTAATTCTGGAAATCGAAAAATAAATATTTTTACTATATTAAACCCAAACCCTTATAGAAATCCTCTTATTCTTGCACAGTATATAGCCGGGCAATTAAAAGATAGAGTTCCAGTTCAAAAAGCAATGAAAAAAGCGATTGAAAAAATTAAAAAAATGAATACAAAGGGGATTAAAATACAAATTGCTGGGCGACTTGACGGACAAAATATTGCGTGTGTTGAATGGATTAGCAAAGGTAGGATTCCCTTACAAACTATTCGAGAAAAAATTGATTATTGTTCTTATCCCGTTAAAACTATATATGGAATGTTAGGAATAAAAATTTGGATCTTTATAGATAACAAATACAAATAATAAATCATTCATTTTTATCTTATTATTAATTCTTATTATTATTAATTCTAGTGGCCGATTTCTTTAAGGACTAATAAAAATGAGATTGAATGCTTTATAAAATTGTTATGCTTAGTGTGTGACTCGTTTATTTTTTTAGCTTAGGATTAAAAAAGAATTCATATGATAAAAATTAACTCATCATTTCGCATTATCTAGATATAAAAAACAGTTAAGATATGATATATTGATCATATCATTGGAGCAACTGAAATATTTTTTGCATAAACAAGAATTTAGTTGAAAATTGTAAAGCAAAATATAAATATATAAAAGGGTAAAAATAATAGAAGAAATAGAATAAGGTGAGAGAAAGATAAAAAATATTAATGATATAAAATTTAAATATGTAAGGTTTAAGAGTTTTCTCATCAAAGGCAATCTAATAAAACAATGCATTCATATATTTATATATAAGTATAAAGTTATCTAGAATTGAGTAAAAAATTAAGGGACTCGAGACAGTAAAGACTAAGAAAGCTGACTCAATAATAAATTTATTTAAGATTTCCATTGTCAAATTTGGACCTAACCATTAAACAAAAAATGATGGGAACGATGTAATCCAGGAATATATAAAATTATAATAAATTTTAATGATTCATTGGCTAGGGATGGCGGAAGAGACCAAAAGAAAATTTATTTGTTTTCAAAATATAATGAGTTAATCCTATAAACTAAATTTATCTGAGCATAGAGTGAATATTCGCCCGAAAAATTTGTGATTTCTTGAATGAAAGTTTTTGTAAAATTCTATACGTGAAAAGCACTATTATTATTTAATCTATAAAATAATTCATAGATTAAATAACAAAATATATATTTCAAATACAACATTTGTAATCTGTTTGTTTTTTGAGGAGCTGGATGAGAAAAAAGTCTCATGTCCAGTTTTGTAATAGAGGTGGAATTCAAAAAAAAAAATCATCAACTATAACCCCAAAAGAACTAGATTCCGTAAACAACATAGAGGCAGAATGAAGGGGATATCCTCTAGAGGGAACAAGATATGTTTTGGTAAATATGCTCTTCAAGCACTGGAACCCGCTTGGATCACATCTAGACAAATAGAAGCAGGTCGACGAGCAATAACAAGGAATGTAAGTCGTGGTGGAAAAATATGGGTACGTTTATTTCCAGACAAACCGGTGACGTTAAAATCCAAAGAGTCCCGCATGGGTTCTGGGAAAGGGTCTCCGGAATATTGGGTAGCTGTTGTTAAACCAGGACGAATACTTTATGAAATGCACGGAGTCAAAAAAAAAATAGCTAAAAAAGCTATTGAAATAGCATCATCTAAGATGCCTATACGAACTAAATTTATTATTTCAGTATAAGAAGTTGGCATATATCTTGGAAATAAATAAAAATTAACCGTTTTTTTTTAAGTAAGATTTATTCGTTCTTTCTTTGCATTGAATTAAAATAACATATTAAAAAATGATTCAACCTCAGACGTATTTGAATGTAGCAGATAACAGCGGGGCTAGAAAATTAATGTGTATTCGAATTATAGGAGTTAGCAATCGTCGATATGCTCATATTGGTGACGTTATTGTTGCTGTGATTAAAGAGGCATTACCCAATATGTCACTAGAAAGATCAGAAATAGTAAGAGCTGTAGTTGTACGTACTTGTAAAGAACTAAAACGTAGGAATGGTATGATAATACGATATGATGACAATGCAGCAGTTATCATAGATCAAAAGGGAAACCCCAAGGGAACTCGAGTTTTTGGGGCAGTCACCCTAGAACTGAGACAGTTAAAATTTACTAAAATAATTTCATTGGCTCCGGAAGTATTATAGATAGTTAAATTTAAAATTTAAATAAAAAAAAAATTATTAATTACATGTTAATTATATTCAGATTTTAATATACCCATAATTTTAGTTCATCATGGATACTATTGCTAACCTAATAACGTCTATACGAAATGCTGAGATAGCTAGAATAAAAGTAATTCGAGTAGCTTACACTAAAAATAATGAAATCATTTTAAAAATACTTTTACAAGAAAGGTTTCTTGAAAATATACGGAAACATCAAGAAAACACTAAATCTTTTTTGGTTTTAACCTTATGCTATAGAAGAGATAGGGAAAATAGAAGAATTTTAAATTTAAAAAGGATTAGTCGACCAGGTCTACGAATATATTCTAGTTATCAAAAAATTCCTATAATTTTAGGTGGAAGAGGTGTTGTAATTCTTTCTACTTCTCAAGGGATAATGACAGATGGGGAGGCTCGGCGAAAAAAAATAGGAGGAGAAATTTTATTTTATATATGGTAATCCTGTGTATGTATAAAGATAATAATAATATTTTTTTATATATATTAATTATATATTATTAATATTATATATTAATAATATTAATTAAGACCTTGAAGAGGTTTTATTGAAAATGAAAGATAATGAAAGAGATAAAAAAAAAATTTATGAAGGTTTAATTACAGAATCTCTTCCCAATGGGATGTTTCGGGTTCGATTGGATAATGAAGATATTATTCTAGGTTATATTTCCGGAAGGATTAGGCGAGATTTTATACAGATAATACGAGGGGATAGAGTAAAAATAGAAGTAAGTGGTTATGATTGTTCCCGGGGTCGTATAATTTATAGACTTCCCACTAATTCAGAGGATTAGACAATTTTTGATTCTTAATTTTATTTTAATTTTGATGAAAATCTAAGTAAAGTTTAAAATTTAACTATTTTTTTTTAGTATATTTTATATTTTAAGTATAGTTAAATTTAATAATATAAAAATTATAAAAATTTAATATAATTTAAAATAAGGGATAATAAATATGAAAAAGAGAGCTTCTGTTCGTAAAATTTGTAAAAACTGTCGCCTAATCAGTAGACAGGGACGAATTAGAGTAATTTGTTCCAAACTGAGACATAAACAAAGACAGGGATAATTAAATAATTAAAAATAAATTTTGTATAAAACGCTAAAATATGATAAAAATGATACGTAAAATTAATTTACGTAAAAATAAACGTCGTAAGAATATACGTAAAATATCAAAGGGAGTTATTCATATTCAAGCAAGTTTAACAAATACTATTGTGACTGTTACAGATGTAAAAGGTCAAGTTATTTCTTCTTTCTCTGCAGGTATTTGCGGATTTAAGGGTAGGAAAAAGGGAACCCCTTTTGCTGCTCAAACTACAGCGGAAAATGCTATTAATACAATAGATATGCAACGAGCAGAAGTAATGATAAAAGGTCCCGGACGCGGAAGAGACGCAGCATTACGAACTATTGGCCGAAGTGGTATAAAGTTAACTTGCATACGTGATGTAACCCCTATACCACATAATGGCTGTAGACCCCCTAAAAGAAGACGCGTATAAAGTATAAAAATTTATTTAGATTATATTTTTAAATTATTTTGACTGATTATCCAGAACTACTTATCTTTAAACATACACAGAAAGTAAATTTAAGATTGCTTTTAGAGTTAATAAAGTTTTTGTTTCATGAAATCTACAAAGATAAAAATCGCGCTCTGTAGGATTTGAACCCACGACACCGGGTTTTGGAGACCCGTGTTCTACCAAATTGAACTAAGAACGCTTTATTATAAAATAAAAAATAAAATATAAAGGGGATTTATGACCAAGTATAAAAATATCCGAATAACGGTTACTTTGGAATGTACTAGTTGTGCCTCAAAGGGTGCTCTTAAGAAAGGTGTTTATCGATATATAACTCAAAAAAATCGACAAAAGGCGCCGCAGAGATTAGAATTGAAAAAATTCTGCCCCTATTGTTACAAACATACAATCCATCGGGAGATATAAAAATACATCAAATAAAGTTTCGGTGTGGCATATTATTTCTAAATAAAGGATACAAATATGAATTTTTCATTCAAATGCCCATTTTTATATATTATATATATATAATATATAAAAGACATTTAATTAATTTTAATTTTTAAGACGAAACTATGGATAAGGATAAAGTACTATTGAATAGACGACTTATATGGACTGGACTTAAACGAGATGTAAAACGAGATTTAAAAAATCATTCGCCTACGATTCAATCAGGAGATAAAATTGATTATAAAAATATTCCTTTAATTATTAGATTTCTTAGTGAACAAGGCAAAATATTACCTAGGCGGTTGAATAAAGTGAATTTGAAACAACAAAGATTAATTACTATTGCTATAAAACAAGCTCGTATTTTATCTTTGTTACCTTTTCAAAATAATGAAATTTTCTTTAAAATGAAAATGAAAATAGATCAGATACTTTCTAAGGAAAAGGATTTCAAAAAAAAAAAAAAAAAAATGAATAGAAATTTAAATTGAATTAAGTCTGATGAGAATAATATTCTACGACTAACAATTCTTTTATTTCCAAACTTATCCATTCCCTATCTATTACTTGGTTAACTAATGCTTTTTGTTCGTATGGGTAAAGAGTCAAATGTTTTGGAATTTTATCAAAAGAGGGTGAATTTATAGAATTATTAATAAAATCTCTAAATTTTTGTTCATCTTTTGCTGTTATAATATCTTTGGGTTTGCAACGATAACTTGGTATATTTACTTTATTACCATTAACTAAAATATGTCCATGATTTATTAATTGTCGAGCTCCAGGAATAGTTGAAGTCATCCCTAATCGAAAAATTATGTTATCCAAACGCATTTCAAGTAATTGTAATAAAACTTGACCGGTGGATCCTTTAGATTTTCTAGCAAGAAGGAAATATTTAATTAATTGTCGTTCTGTAACACCATAATGAAAACGTAATTTTTGTTTTTCTTCTAGACGAATATGATATTTTGATTTTTTCTTGAAACTAAGTTTATTTTTAAGGGCATTTTCCATTATAAGTTTTTTATTAGTTAGCCCCGGTAAAGCTCCTAGACGACGTATTTTTTTGAAGCGGGGTCCTCTATAACGTGACATTAAATACTCCTTGTGTTAAAATTTTATCTCAAACTGAACTAAATTATAAATAAAACGGAATTCATGAAGTATAAGTCTTGAAGTTTTATAAGGAATAAAAAAAAAAGGCTATGTATCGAGAGTATCGAGAACCAGATTTGAACTGGCGACACGAGGATTTTCAGTCCTCTGCTCTACCAACTGAGCTATCCCGACCAGCCCAGATGCATTATTCTAATTTTATATGTTTTATATGTTAATTAAGAAAATGAAGTTAATTTTTATGTTTTATTAGGTAGGATATGTAATTTTAAAGACTTAAAAAAAAAAATTATTGGTAATATTAAGTTATTTACTTAGATTCGGAGCTAAAAATAAAATATATTAAATTGAAGCAGACATAAATCTACTTCGGTCTCAAATTCAAGTTAGATGAAAAAAGTATTAATATAGATGATATAGATGATATAGATGATAAATATGGTCCAAATGGTAAATCAAGATAGATCTTGATTTTTATTATATTGATATTGTGGGGGCAGAATTTAACCGTTATCAGCTTTACGATCTAAGAGTATTAAAAAGTGTATCCGCTATCATTGTGTAGGTGGGAACTACGACAAATACACACATAACATGTATATATATATATATTATAAAATATAAAATAAATATTATAAAATTACAAATAATAGGAGATTAGATTATGATTAAATCTATATTTAGGACTCTCAAAGACATTATAGTAGTAATAGTAGTAAGCGTACCCGTTATTATATGTTATTATATGTTATTTTATGGGACGTGTAGAATTTTAATTAATATAATGAAAAAACTAATGACAAAACCGTATTTTTCAAATTCAAAAGATTTCCCTATTAGGGAGTATATAAAAGAATTAATAAAACTTATTTTAATTTTCTACCTTTTTTTCAATTTTTCCTTTGTTTTCAAATGGTTTAAATAAATATAAACTATTTGATTATTCATTTTTATTTCCTGTACGCGGTTATTTTTAGGATTTTCTTTTATGGACGTTGATAATTTAAGTTACTTTGATAGATTAGCACCTTAGGTAAGGATTTAGGTAAGGATGAG